CCACTAATGTCGTGGCGAAGGTTATACCTCAGAAAGTCAGCGAAGAAACTAAGGTTTCATATGTGTTATATCCTTTCGATCGAGCGAGAACTTCTAAGGACGGCTTTCATTCCCTTTTTATTTTAAAGAAGTAAAAAAAAAAGAAGACAAAATGAATAAAGTAAAATTCTTACGCTTTGAATGATGAACAAATCTGTATGCATTCGCTCATCTAAAATGGAGTCAACCTCCCCTCCCATTGCGTATTGGTACTTATCTGGTATAGAATAGATCTGCTTCTCTTTGTTCCTACAAACAGAATTGTGACATTATAAAATACTAAAAAAAAAATGGAATCCTTTCTCCGCCACTGAAAAAGGGAGGTCCATAACATAGTTTTTTCCAGTGCAATAAAGTTACATAGTGTCTATCTTTCGTAGGGGGTATTCCATGGGTTTGCCTTGGTATCGTGTTCATACCGTCGTATTGAATGATCCCGGTCGTTTGCTGGCTGTCCATATAATGCATACAGCTTTGGTTGCTGGTTGGGCCGGCTCGATGGCTCTATATGAATTAGCAGTTTTTGATCCTTCTGACCCCGTTCTCGATCCAATGTGGAGACAAGGTATGTTCGTTATACCCTTCATGACTCGTTTAGGAAAAACCAATTCATGGGGTGGTTGGAGTATTACAGGAGGAACTATAACGAATCCGGGTATTTGGAGTTATGAAGGTGTGGCTGGGGCGCATATTGTGTTTTCTGGCTTGTGCTTCTTGGCAGCTATCTGGCATTGGGTGTATTGGGATCCAGAAATATTTTGTGATGAACGTACAGGAAAACCTTCTTTAGATTTGCCCAAGATCTTTGGAATTCATTTATTTCTCTCAGGAGTGGCTTGTTTTGGGTTTGGTGCTTTTCATGTAACAGGATTGTATGGTCCTGGAATATGGGTGTCTGATCCTTATGGGCTAACCGGAAAAGTACAATCTGTAAATCCAGCGTGGGGTGTGGAAATGCCTCTTTTCAGCTATGTCAAAGAGGCATTTCCACGCCACTGATTTCCCGATCGTCGTATCAAATTCAAGCAAAGGCTAGGGTTTTCTGAAACATTCCAAGATCGAAGCAACCGCCGCCAGAGACAGGACTCGGGAAGCCATTCGTCCTTGTTTTGTCTCAAGAATAAGATCGGATTAGAGTATGCCACTAGCTACTTACAAGTAGTCCATCGATCGGTAGGCCCTGACTCCTTTCCGGTGGAAGAAAAGAGCCCTTCCTTATATAAAGATATAAAGAATATAGGCTAAGGCGATCTTCTTTGAACTCAAAAAAGATTTAACTTTCATTCTTCCTGTGAGTGAATCCTATCTTCCGAAATTGCGTAGAGAAAGGAAAGGAACCTGCGCTGTCGCTTGAGGTGGTATCACTGGCCCACGTCTACACGCAGTTCAAAGCTGGCTCCAGAAGAGGTTGGTCCAACAGCTCCGTGGCTCGAGGCAAAGGTAACCGCTACCCGTCTCTGGCCCTAGCTCGCAGCTCCATTGAGCACTGAACAAAGACACATACATCGAGCACAGCGCACAGACTGGGTTAAAAGCCCGACTTGGTTTAGCGGTTGCACCAAACCTCACTGTGGCTAGTGAGACAAAGTAGTAACGACCTGGCCCCTCCCTTCCTTCCTGTGGGGGACCATTACGTTCCCTGAGTAGGACGAAATTCACAGCGCTCTGACCTGTCTCAAGGTAAGACTGCAGCAACTTTTGTTGACAGGGTAAACACGAAAGTGGGAGCGGGTTGAGTCCAGACAACCGTAGTAAGATGACGGCGTCGAAAAGGAGACAACCGATGTCAGAGGCCTAAATCTCTGGGCTGTTCGGACCACCGAGGTTATTCAAACGAAGAGTAGATCAGTCTAGCCAACTGAGGATTTGGTTTTTGTGAAACACGGAGAAAGAAGTCATGTCTCCGCCGGTTCCTGCGCTTCAATACATTGGGCTTTCGTACTGGATTTTCTTTCTGGTGCAGTTCTATCCGCTGCTTTCTTATCTTCTTTGGCCGCAGGTGCGAGGGAAGGGGCTGATATGGTTTCCAATCCCGATGAGAGAGATGACTGGTGTTATACCCCTATCTCTTATTCCCCATTCTGTTGACTATATACAGCTGGTACTGAACTCACCCATCGTCGCTTTCAAACTAGTGGTGGAAGCTATTCTATTTAGTAATTACATAAGATGATGACGGAAGCCTCTTATTTAGCCGCATGGTTGTGCGATAGCTCCCATTCGTTATTGTTCTGACGCCCGAATGGAGAACGACTCGCACGATAGACGACCCGCGAGCTTCAAGGCTCAAATGCGGTATCGGTTGTTCGAAACCCTCTCGTGACTGGGAGCAAAGTAGGTACAACTCGGCTCTAACGGCTGGAGCCGTTACGCAAAGTTTCCTGGTCTTAGCGAAATCAGCACGCGTCCTTAACCTGGTCGAATTCTCAGCTGGCAGAATCAGAGCAGGTGTTCAAACCTGTTCTGGGGACGGCCCCAAGCCCGATAAAGGCGGTTGATCAGGCCTCCCGCGAAAGATATCAACGCGTGCCGGGAGACGAAGACCCTGGGCGGAGTGGGCTTTAGCTATTCCAACACTCCGTAAACCAACCTAGTCAGTTGGGTAATCCGATCTCACTTTTCACGGAATAGGGAGCTGTTCCGCGGCGTCGGAGGGATGAGTACTACTAGTGGGCTGGATTCTTCCTCTTCTCTAGCTATGGCTTATTTTTCATGGCGGGTGAATAATGTGATAACTCATCCATGCGGGTAGTCCCTATCTGCTGTCATGCCCCTCTAAAGGCTGTGTCAAACTCCCGAGAGTCCAATATCGTAGATCAAGAGATAAAGCCGCTTATTCGGATTTGACTTGCGCCTCAGCTTGATGAAGGTCAAGACATTGGCAAGGTCCTCTTGCTCTTCTCTCGTAGCTATGTCCTCAACTACGACAGCTACTGGAGTGAGGTTGCGTAATAGAGTGGCAGTTGCCTATTGACAGAAGTCATCTCGACGCACACTCACCTGGAAATGGAAGACTGAAAGCCAGAGTCTTGAAACTAAGGGTCTGAAAGAGTTCTCTTTCTCTTGCCGGACTCGTCAATGAAGTCTGAAGTCAAGAAGCGGTGTCAACTCTTGGCCTCGGAGCTTCTGTGCCGTTAGCTGCGAACTCAACTCTTTTGTCATCGGCTCATCTCCTGATATTTAATGAAGTGGGCTCATACCTGACTCGCGCAAAGACGGACCTTCTCCTTCTGTTAGACCTCATCCATGATATGTCGCTTTCATTGAACTAGTACTCGTTGCTTACTTTGATGAGTCTGAAACACCTCCCTATCTTCCAATAACGTATATAGGAACTGCTTCATTGCTCCTTTCTTCACTCTGATATGGAATGGAATCATCTTTCCGGAAAGTTATTTGATAATATGAATAGACGGGCAGAAAAACTCTAATCGAGGTAAATTTCCGAGAAGTCCAGTTCTGGTTTGATACCAGTCTCAGGGTCCAACTCCTCTAATACAAGGAATGTGTCCGCATCGTACCGAGCTTTGCTCGGGAGGCCCTGGATTCACAACAACTATGTTGTCCCCTCCACTTTTCATCAGTGCTTCAAATACAAAGCAGATGGTGATCAGAAGATGGTGACTTAATTCTCAGTTAAAGAATCACACTATGCTGACGAAAAATCTTTCGTCGATAGTGAAGAGGCGACATCTACATCCACACCCCAGTCCTCTAAAAAGGGAAAAAAGAAAGAATAGAAGCCTAAGAGTAGTCCTAAGCGGTCTTCAAAACCGGTTAAAGGACCCGTATTGGGGAAGCGACTCTGGGTCAGACGATGATGAGGTACTACCGAAGCCAAGTCCTCCTTCTCAGAGTCAACCAAAGCTGCCAGAAAGGGTTACTGCACCTCTGACTAAGGTCCAGGTGTCAAATGTCGAAAACCTAAAGACATTTGTCGTTAAGCCAAGAAATAAGGGGCAAAAGGGGATTCTTTATTACAAAAGCTCCCCGCAACCCCTTTCACATGATGACATTAACATTGAAGAGGAACATGTCACTTCCAGCCAGACAAGCTACAATGGGTTTTTGCGACCCTAGGATAAAGCAAATCATGGAACGGGAAGGAAGTAAGGCATTGGAATTAGGAAATAGCATTTATCCCAAGATAGCGGTAGCAAGTCTTCTGTGGAGGCTAGGAGTAGGAGTAGCAATAGGAGAAGGAAAGGCAAGAAGAGCCCTTTCTATTGTAGTGGAAACCATGCCTTTCCCACTTTATTCGAAAGCGCCCCTGTCCTCTCTTCCTTCCTGCTTTCTTACGACAACTACCTATTGTCTATATCATCCTGAAAGAACAAGGTTATCTAGAATCGTCCCTTACTCCATTTCTTTCTGTTAAAGGAAAGCCCATGCCTTGACTTGCTTCACGCTGTACTTACTGCTTGCTTACATGCTTACTTGGAACTGAACTCTCATGATTTATCATAAAAAAATAAAAGAGCGAGATGTGCCTCCATGAAGGCCTTCTCTTCAGAGAACCCCTCAAGGAATGGTTGACCTAGGCTAAAAGAAGCGCTGCTTTCTTCTCAGCTCGCTTAGGGCTTGGAAGATTCTTCGCTAGCGAATCAATCGTACGTAGTAGTTTTTTTCGTTCTATCTATTCGAGATTGGGTTGGTGAATGGAATTCTTATCTGAAACTCCATTACTTTGGAGCTTGCTTCGCATAGGCTACACAGAAGTCACGGAACTCTTCTTTAAAGAGTAAAAAAAGTAGCAGCAATAGCCTTTTTCAACTATGCCTTTCGTCTTTCGCCCGCTACTTCATCGCCTGGTCTCGATGAGAGCCTAAACTAAATCAGTTAAGCGGCTTCCTTTGAGGAAAGTCGGTCTTTTTGGTTAAAAAATTCTATTATCCTTTCTCTACGCAACCCAGGGCTTTCACCCACCCGAACGGAGTCGAACCTTCACTGCCTTTCCTCGGCTCACTTCACTTGCTTGACAGGTTAGAATCCAGCTAAAGATAGGAGTGGATATTGCACTTGCACAGCAGATGTTGAAAACAGCGGTTGTAGATGCAGCGGATTTAGTTCAATGCCATGCTTATTGAATGCCTCCCACGCGTACTTCATGCCAAAGCTTCTCGTTCGATCCCTTTCCCAAGCGTAGAAGGGGTATCGGAAGATCTCTGCTTACCTTAGATAGAGGAGCTACTCTAATAGCTTATGGGAGCTACTTGGCACGCTTGGCCCTAGATTATTTAAGGATACTCACTAGCATAGCAGACTGGCGCTATACAGACAGCTATTCTAGACTGCATAGACTAATGCTTGCCTTCTTGCTTATTCCTTCCCTCTAACCATAGTCTTGCTTGCCACTTGCAAAGAAAGAGCTTTCTAGAGTCAAGTAAGGAGAGATTCACTATCTTCCGAATCATGCCTTACCTGAATGCCAGTCTTTCTTGTCCTTATTATAAGATTCAACTCTGACTAAGCAAAGAATCCAGATAGGAGATTGAGAGAGTGAGATCCTAAGTAATGAGATGAGCTTGATTACGCACCTGATTGACTCTTAGTTACTGAAAGCGCTGATGAACGATCTTCCTTATTTTAAGAGGATGTAACTCGGATTCCTCCTTCACGGCTTGAAGCTTAAGGGCTATCGGAATTCCCTTTCAAACTTTCTCGAGTCACCCTAACGTAACGGCTAACAGAACTTGGCTAACTTCTTACTGAATGCCGTACTGAGAGTTCTCTCGGGACGAGCTCTTAGCGATTAGTCAGTCCGGGTCCAGCTAGTCTTGCACTTTCAGACCGGTCCTTCAAACAAAGGCTTAGTAAGCACAGATTCCCTATAAATATAAATTTCCTATAAAGACAGATTTCCTTTCTTCCCCAGAATTAGAATGCTTGCCTTAGCTAATACTGATTGATTCACCGCAGCTTCTCGTTTCTCGCTTAGCTCTGATCTGGTGTCGTCGCTCACAGTCCAAGAAAGGTAGTCCTTTCATTGGCTAACGGGATTACGCTTAATGGGATAGACCGATCATCGCTTCCTTCCCCGACCCTTCGAATGATTGATTCAGTGTGAGAATAGACTCTCTCTGGTAGAACAAAAAAGCCCTTACTTGTGCTTTAGAACAGCAGGGCTCTAGTTCTTTCTTTTGTTATTTCGATCCGTAAGTAAGAGTAAGAACCTATCCAGCTGAGCACGATCTAGGCTACAAAGGCACTTCCGCTCAGAAGGTGGCCCAGCTCACTTCGCGGCAACGACATCCATCCAACGAGATGTGCTTCGGGAAATTCACCATAGGTGATGTCCGCAAACGTCTGCATGCACCCAGCTAGATTTAAGATATATGTATGGTTGAAGGGAGCTGACAGGGAGTCAACAAGGGAATATTGCACCCCCAATCTCGATCTACCGCCGGTTGGATGTCGTAGTCTTTCCACTCATCTAAGTCAGCACCATAACCCAATTTATCTTATGGAAAAAACGTTACAGGTCAATAGTTAAGCTATGATGGGTTCGTCGGGCTTTGATCCCATTCCGAAGCGTTCTGCTCATTGAGTTTTGTAATAAGGTTCCGGTCTTTGTTCGGTGAATCTCGAGGTCTTTCAGATCTCAACCGAAGGGCCCGAATTCAACGATTTCCATATCCCGTTGATATTTCTTTATTCTTCTTATTCCCATCATGCGCTAAGCACACCAGATGATCCACAAGAATGGTGCAAGGATTCGACCCTATAACCGTACCGTCCATCCTACCCTGTTGGTGGCCGGGTTAGCACCTCTCGTCGCCTCTTTTTTCCAACCCTCCACCAGGATTAGCATTTCCCAACAAAGCTACCAGCGAGAAAACAGGTCTTTTGTGAGATTTCATTTCAATGATCAGCGGAAGTCTAGCTATGGATCTCCTTATTTCCATCCTATCTACTAATTTAGTTTTTTTCAAGCATTTTTCGAAAATCTTTCTCGATTGGCCCCAACTTCATAGATCAGCACACCGAGCCCCTTGCTATGGGCAGAGTTTGATAAAAATTTGTCTTGGGCACGTGGCTCCTGTGAACTTGGAACTCTGTCGAGTATCGATGCTTTCAACTCTTCTCCACTGGTTCGCCTACTCGTATGTGCCGTCTAGGGGCTCATCAGAAGCAAGAACTTCTACCTTGTCAACTAGCTCAAGATTTGAAGGTAATTCGTAGTTCGCTAACATTCACTCACCTGGAATACTTCCACCTATCGGCTCAGAATTCCATTACGCCCAGTTAACTCACTGCTTTCGCGGATTCGCTAAGCAACTGAAAGAAAAAAAAATAAATGCTCAAAGGTGGCTTGGTAACATGCTGGCTAAGGTTGGTCTCCCTAAAGCCGAGCGTAGGGTGGCTACTCTACTCCAGTATTTTCCCTTTCTTTGCGGGCAGGGGTGCCCTATATTCTGTGAACAAGACTGGGTGGGGCGGGAAGAGAAGGAGGAGCATTGAGCAAGTAAAGGAAGCATGACATATCAGTTTAGTCACTCTTTCACTAGTGATTGAAAGCTAGGTGCCCTTACAAGAGGGGAAGAAGCTCTAACGGAAGCACCCTCGGGAATCCCGCCTTTCAGATTCTACATCTGCTACTGCTGGAGTGGATAATGACTCTACTACCTGTGCCAGCAAACAAAAAAAAAAGACTTTAAATAAAATAAAAAAAGGCTAGGTGTCCATGCCACCAACCAACTCCTGAAAGAAAAACAAGAGCTTATCCGGCAAACCAGTATAAGTACCCATCGAGTCGAGCAATGATCAGGGGTCAGTTTCAACCTTAGACAGTGAGAGATCAACCGCAGATGGAAGACTACTCCAGCCTAAAAGGAACATACAGTCTTAGGGGGGAATCCTCAACAAAAGCGAAAAGATCAACAGAAAGCCTATATCTATTAAAGTAGCTCGCATGCAAGGAGTTCGTTCCCTCCCCCTCCCCTGCTGCTGGTGGTGCCAATCTAATGCTGCTAAGATTGGTTCAGTCGCTAGCGAAAGGAGAAGGCTCCTACTCACTTTAGTAGCTCTACCGGACCAGACAAAGGCAAAAGACAAAGAAAGAGGCGGGCAAGTAGTGGAAACTCTTAGATAGGAACGTTCAGCGATTGAATTGCCTTCAGTAAATCTAACCAGCTAAGCTACCTAAATAACCTTTCTAATTAAGAAAGGGCAGTTCTGTCGATTCCCAATCTCGAAACTGAGAGTGCGAAGTCACAAGCTGATGAGCTATATGTGAAGTTAAAAAATCCAGTTAAAAAAGAAAATATATAGCTTCATAGCTGAAACTGGAACTCGAGCCGAAAATGGAAATGGTTGGAACGGTCCCGGCTGCTAACCACGTTTCGCTTTATTGCAAAATCGGGAAGTGAGGGAGAGGCTTTCACTCACGGAGTTGCGACTCCTACGGACCCTGGTTCCGAAAGGACTCTATATGGATAGGTTCGGGGCTACCCATTTGACAGTCACTCAGACCCTATAAGGACACGGTAGGGCAAGCCGAGTGCAGGGAGGTGTGGTTATTTTCATACATTTCTCCTTTCCTTACTGCTTCCTTCATTCTGTGGTTTTGAGTTCCCTTTGCCATTCTTCTCCGAAGTTGGCTAATCTTCCAACCAAGTAGTGAGAATATGAAAGGTCAGCATGTAGATGATGCCGTTATCAGGTCTTCGAATTGAGTTGGAAGACGAAGACGATCTTGGGGCCATGTAGCGTTTTGGACAGCTTCCCTTGTTAAGGAGTATAGTGTATTAAGCATGGGATTCACCACTCCTATATATCGATTGTCTACCTTGCCCATGACCGGCACCCTTTTTCCTTCCTCACCCTTGACTTTCTCTTTCTGGGACTCTCTATTTTCGCTTTCGACTAATTCTGTTCGGGAACCAGTCTTCCACGCCACCTGTGGTTTCCGGGCATGGTCGTTCTGCTTGGGACATGTCTGCTACGTCTCCAGCGTTCTCGGGCCCTCGCCCCGAAGCAAGGCAAAAATCGAGCATCGAAGTGAGCATATAAGAAGAAGTTCAAAAAAACTAAGTTAATGGGCGACCACCTTCAACATGAATTACTTTCTGGAAGCAGGCCGCCACACCTCCCCTGTGAAAGAGGGCTACGCAGCTGATTCGGTTAATCACATGTCAGAACAGGATCTATTTTTCATTACCAGCTTCGGGTCACCCTTTTTCTTCTTTCTTTGCTAAGCTCTTCCATTTTTGGAGTCTAATAAATCATTTTTTTGGAAATGGTCCATGTCTGCTTGTTCTTCTGTACGGCCATATGACAAGTCATTTGCGAACATTTCGGGAACCTTTGGTTGTCTTTTTGTTCCAAACATCGCATCCAGTATTGCTGGTTTCTTTTTAAAAGAGCTAGCTCATTAGCTATCTGTGAGTGGGGCTTGTTGAAAGCATCTACTCGAGTGTATCGAGAAACGTACCAGTCATCTCAACATTCCAAATTCCTATGTTTCTAGCCAGCAGCCTATTACGTAAACAGCTTTGTCAACTAAGACATATACATTGGAAAACGAATCCTCATGCCAGGTTCAGTAAATCTAAATCGCAGGAGAAACCTGTGGTGGGGAGAGGGGGAAGGCGACGGCTTCCCTCTACCTTCCATCGGCTTAGAAGTGAAAAGGCGGGGGGCCGGTGATCAGAGAGTGTAGAAAGAAGAGAAGTGAGTCTCAGTGAGGACTTCTCCCTCCCCGTCCGCTATTCATGCTTGGGCGTCGGGGCTATCTTTCAAATTCGAATGATTACTTAATTAGCCTTTCTTCTTCGAAGGACTGATTTACTGATTGTGGCAGTCTTTATTCGTAAGAATGGAATCTGTATGCTTTTCTTTTTTTCTGCTATCGATAGCTTTGAAGAAAGGAATGAAGAAGAACTAGGTTCAGAGAAGATCCTCAGCAGGGACGATTCCAGTACTTATATTACTAGAGCAGTTTACAAACTTTGCTAATAAT